ACCGATCATGGCATTTCACTGATCGGAAAAGTGTCAAAGAGCTTTTGAGGACAACAAGCAGGCAGTGATTGATGACTCCGTATTGCAGTTGCCAGATTACACTAAGCCATTTGAAGTACACACGGATGCGTCAGACTATGCCATAGGCGGTGTGCTAGTACAATAAGGTAACCCAGTAGCATATGAGAGCCGAAAGCTCAATGAGACCGAAAGGCGTGGTCCAAGAGAAGGAGATGACAGCAATAGTGCACTACTTGAGAACGTGGAGGCGGGTCGCGATTTCTGGTCAAGACGGATAATGTGGCGACGAGTGACTTCCTGACCCAGAAGAAACTCACGCCAAAACGGGGACGATGGCAAGCAAGACAAACTTGCCAAGTTTGATTGATATGGTGCGTCAGTCTGCCGCTTTGACGGACCAACCAGGTCGCGGATGCCTTAAGCTTAAGTAGGAAGACAGAGCTGGCGGCATTTAAGTGTGAGGCAGTGGCAGCCACCAGCAGGGTCACGAGTACCATACCGCATCGTATTCGAGATGGGCTTGAAAAAGGACCCGCGAGAAGCCTTTTGCACCAAGCTAAGGAATGAAAAACTCGGCTTGGATCAAGGATGGGGCTCTTGGTCACAAAAGGGAATCCACTTTTTTTTTCTTTCAAAACCTTTCTTTTTTCGGTATGCCGCTCCGCGAGCAAGGAGTGCCACGCACGAGCGGAGCGAAAACAAAGCCAAAGCAGGGGGAATTCTTCGTTAAGGGAAATCCTTTGATTGTGTATTGAATATAGATGTCTTTCTTGTTCCACTAGCTAGGACCAAATTCTCACATGTCTCTTTCGTTATTACAACCTTCTTTTTTGATGTCAAAGACCAGAAGCTATGCGCAAATTCTCATTGGATCTCGGTTGTTCTTAACAGCGATGGCTATTCATTTAAGTCTTCGGGTAGCACCACTAGATCTTCAACAAGGTGGAAATTCTCGTATTCTGTATGTACATGTTCCTGCGGCTCGGATGAGTATTCTTGTTTATATCGCTACGGCTATAAACACTTTCTTGTTCCTATTAACAAAACATCCCCTTTTTCTTCGCTCTTCCGGAACCGGTACAGAAATGGGTGCTTTTTTTACGTTGTTTACTTTAGTGACTGGGGGGTTTCGGGGAAGACCTATGTGGGGCACCTTTTGGGTGTGGGATGCTCGTTTAACCTCTGTATTCATCTCGTTCCTTATTTACCTGGGTGCACTGCGTTTTCAAAAGCTTCCTGTCGAACCGGCTTCTATTTCAATCCGTGTTGGACCGATCGATATACCAATAATCAAGTTTTCAGTCAACTGGTGGAATACATCGCATCAACCTGGGAGCATTAGCAGATCTGGTACATCAATACATGTTCCTATGCCCATTCCAATCTTGTCTAACTTTGCTAACTTCCCCTTCTCAACCCGTATCTTGTTCGTTTTGGAAACACGTCTTCCTATTCCATCTTTTCCCGAATCTCCTTTAACGGAAGAAATAGAAGCTTGAGAAGGAATACCAAAACCTAGTTCACTCGCTGAGTCTCTTTGCATCCATGGCTGAATGGTTAAAGCGCCCAACCTATACCGACCTAATAAAGGGGAAAATTCGTAGGTTCGATTCCTGCTGGATGCACTTGGAACGTTCAGTTCAATCGCAGCTCACGGAATTTATACATATTGATATTCATTTTCTTGCTTGCACCTACCAGAAGGAGGAGAGATCCTTAATTACTGATATCGAGAAAGCAAGGACGTTATGAGCATTCGCTAATGTCAGCCCTTGCTTGGCCCTAAGGGGAAGGTTAAAGCCTAAAACCGAGTTTCGGAAGGCATAGAAATAGGATTCCATTTTCATTTCCTAAACAGAAAAAGCATACACATAAGCACCCGAGGATGCCGAATCATCCACTGAGGAGTAAGATTTTTCTGTTTCATCCGAACCCACCGAAGCATCCAAACCAAAAGCTCCTGTTTCCCCCTAATCTTAAGAATCCGAAGCTTAAGCCAAATCTGAAGCTAGAATAGAGGGGAATAAATGATTCCAGTAGCCAAGCCAATGTGGGGTCTATAACTACAATAAGAATACCCGTGATCCGGGGCATGAAGCAGTTGAAGTTGATGATTTGTTTTCCAATTTTGCGTCTGTCTGTGTGACAAGTATGTAGGATCCGATCCACCTTAAGCTATGGGGCCTGAGCCTGTTCCTAAAGCATAGGCTCTCGTACCAAATCCAACGTATAAAGAAGCCTAGGCCGACGCCAAATCTGCACCTGCAGAATATCAAAAATCTTCCAAATCATCAAATGAATAGTACGTAAAGAAAGGGCTTTTTGATCCCCGATCTGAGTCTCGTCTTTCGAAGGGTCTCGTTCCGTTCATATGCCGCTCATTTGTAGCAGGGTTTTTGTATGTTTTAGATAAGTAAGACAAGCGCTTCATTACGCGTGATTCTAATTCTAGCATATGCTCAGCTGCTCCTACTTTTCAAATGGTTGAGCTCGTGTCTTTAGGGTCAGCAGGCCGGGCCTGCGGTTCTAATGATTCCGTAGATATAGAAAGAGCTTAACTGATTGCTCGGCTTTCTATTTCTTTTTTCATAAAATCGATATTAAAACGTCAACTTTAGGCTTTGTGAATTAAGGAGGACTCATATGATTCTCCTTCCTCGACTTCGGTTCTGTCTCCTGGTTTTCAATAACCCAGAAACTTGCTTAGTCAGGTCTTCCTTTTATGTGAATTCGTAGAGTAGGCAAGAGACCCAACTATACGATCGGAGTTTAAACACGTAAACCATGGGCCCCCCGAATATCCATCATCAGCCAACCCCCTTTCCTGGCTTTTGTTCTACTAGCAGTAAGCTCTGCTCCCTCCAGTTCGATTAATTCCGGATTTTGATACCTGACGACCATCCAAGGTTTCATGAGTGCTCCTATTCTGTTAGTTATGACTTTTCGTTTGACATTTTAGCTGAGCATTCGGGGCATAAGGGCCTGCGGTGATTATTAACATGCTTTTCCAGCCCATATCTTCCCCGGTCCGGATCTAAACGATTTTTTATGTATGTCTGATGTCTTTCAGCTCAGCGGGATCCAGAGAAAAACAGACCTACCTACCAGTTCTAAGTGGCAAGATCAATGAAAGAAAATAGGCTCAAGAGAAGTTTTTCTTCTTCTTTTCCGTAATAGAACCCTTTTTTCAAATCTGAAAGTACCCTCTCGGTAGGCCTACACGTTTTAGGTTATCCGGAAGGAATGGAATGACTAATGTGATGTGAAACCTCCACAAAGAAAAAACTCCTTGGACTTCCTTATCCGTATGGCCGGCCAATCCGTGACAACCCCACAACAAAGAGTGAAATGCCAAGCCCTTTCTCTATTAAAGCAAAAAGTATGCGCTCAAAATACCTCCGTCACCCCAACCCACCTTGTTTGTGTACTGGAACTGCTACCACTTCCTTAGAACAGCACTAACTTACCGCTCTCTACTATAAGAAAATCCAATAGCTCCATAATCAAAAAACTGCTATGAATTACACACACGCAAGTAGTGGCTCGGCTAGAGGAAGAAGCCGGAGCCTATGCACTACCGAAGAATAGACCTGATAGAATCAATCGATTGCATAAGATATGCCAAAACCACTGACTGGTCTTTCCAAACGGAACAGCATAAAGAAAAAAAAAGAAGTCGTCGCGAGCCCTACGTTTGAAGCTTCAACACAGTCCTTAGTATTAGTAGCTCGTTGCTACAACTTCTCTTTGGCTCGCCCCTATCTCTAAAGGGGCTTACTCACTTCACTCGCTCTTGTTCAGTAGCGGTTTCTTCATTCTTTAGATAGCAAGCAGCGCGAGAGCTCTGAACTTTCATTCAGGTCTTTAGTTCCAGTCGAATCGCGAGCTTTGCTCGACACTGCTAGCGAAGCTCTACGACAGAGCATTTCCATTATTTCAATTATAGAACCAACTGCTCTCTCTCTTTCCGGCTTAGCCTACCGCTCCGTGGGCTTCTATCCCCCTGGTCGTATTCAAAGGATCTCTCAAGACCTTCTTCTGGCATCACAGCCTATTCTATCCTCCTCAACCTCTTCCTACTGAGGGGTTCAATCCATTGCCAACTACCCTCTCCCACTTACTCCCATAAAGTAGCTTGCTCTCTGTCACCACTGTCGAGTCAGAAGGGGCTTCCTTGAAGCTTCGCTGCCTTTGCTTTCGCTGGATCCGAAAAGACAATCGTAGAGAAGAGATTCTTCCGGATGTTCAAATCGGGATTTCATAAACCAAGAGCCAGAGCAGTTGAAATAAAAATATCCGTATCCGGAAGTAATCGGTGACTTTCTAGAGCGGACTGGACTGGTACTAAAGAGAAGATAATAGGATTTTGCCTCAATAGGACAGAGTGAAGCGACCCAACAAGCAACGGACTTCTCACATAGGTCTGTCAAGGTATCTGTATGGGTAGGAGTCAGTAAAGGTATACCATTAATAGGTATCCACCATTCCTGTCTTGAATGAAATATATCATATATCCGTCTTAGTACTCAGTCTGTACACTAAAGGTAGAATTCTGTACTGAGTAGTAGTATCGGTTTTTAGACCAGAGTGGGACCTGAAGAAAGAAAAAGATCAATCTCCATCTGTCAAGGAGAAGGCATGGTACCTCAACCAGCTGGGCAAGGGACTACTATTGAAAGAACTCGTTGGGTTGCGTTAGACCGAACTCTAAAAGTAAACTTCAACGGGATCCGGTAGCAGGTGCCCCAGACTTCTGCCCTTTTTTCTTTCTTTTTGCATTCCTTAGGGCCCTTAAAAAGGGAGTTGTTTAGAGTTCCTGGCTAGTAAGAAACTTTCTTGGTGGTTGGATGGGGGTAAGATCTCTTTGGCTGCAGTACATGGACGGTAGTTGGAGTCGGCGGCTCTCTTAGGGTTCCCTCATCTGGGATCCCTGGGGAAGAGGATCAAGTTGGCCCTTGCGAACAGCTTGATGCACGAGA